TTAAAAATAAGCTAAATAAAGCTTTTGGGTTCATACCTCAAATATAAAGGAATCCCTTTTTTTTAAATAATAAAGTGCCTGATAAAAGGATTATTCTGATAGAATAAATTATGTAATATTTTATTACCTTTATTATATTTTATAGAATTAAACTATAACTAATAATTTCAAAAATTATTGTGCATCCTACACTAAAATATATTTTTTAAAAAAATGATTTTTTATTTCATTAAAAGTTAAATCTTATTTTAAATTTTATTCCTCCTCAACTCTAATAAAATATTTTTTTTATTTACTTTATTTTTCAGAACCTTAATTTCAATTTCCTCAAACTCTTGATTAGGGTGTTGAATTGGCTTAGAAATTAACTTACTAAGATTTATCCCCCTTATCTCTAACCCCAATAATTTATTAAATTCAGAAGCAGCATTAAAATATTTTTTAACTCAATCTATTGCCTCAATTAATTTTTTATTTTCTATTATTTTAAGATTATTTTTAATAAATTTTTTTTTTATAAATAATTTTATCTCAATTTTAATTAATTCTTCTCTCTTAATAAAAATAGGATCAACCCCCTTTCATTTTTGATTTCCTAATATTGTAGAAGGACTTTCCTGATTAAATTGTTTTATTTTAATAACTTGACAAAAAATTACCCCTATAATTTTATTATCCTATTATTTTAATATAAAATTTTTAATATTTATTATAATTATTAATGTTTTAATTGGAGCTTTAGGAGGATTTAATCAAACTTCTCTACGTAAATTAATAGCTTTTTCCTCTATTAATAACTTGGGTTGAATGATATCAGCTTTATTAATTAGAGAAAATTTATGATTAACTTATTTTTTACTTTATTCTTTTCTTATTAGTATTATATGTTTATTATTTTATAATTTAAATATTTTTTATATTAATCAAATATTTAATTTTTACATTAATTTTCCTATTAAATTTTCAATTATAATTAATTTTCTATCTTTAGGGGGTTTACCTCCATTTTTAGGATTTTTCCCTAAATGATTAATTATTAATTATTTAATTTTTAATAATATATATATTATCTTATTTTTTTTTATTTTTATAAGATTAATTATATTAATTTATTATATCCGAATTATTTACTCTTCTTTTATATTTTTTTCTATAAAATTTAAATGATTTAAATCTTACACTAAAAATAATTTTTTAATTTTAATTAATTTTTTTAGTTTTATTTCTTTATTAGGAATAATTTTTAGAACTTTATTTTTTATCTAAGGTTTTAAGTTAATTTAAACTAATAATCTTCAAAATTATTTATAAAGAAATCTCTTTAAGCCTTAGTATAAATATACCCCATAAAATTTGCAATTTTATATCAAAATATGACTATAAAGCTTAGTAAAAGAAAATTTTTTCGTAAATAAATTTACAGTTTATTGCTTACCCCTCAGCCATTTTACTTATTTTTGCGAAAATGACTTTTTTCTACTAATCATAAAGATATTGGAACTTTATATTTTATTTTTGGAATCTGAGCAGGAATATTAGGAACTTCTTTAAGTCTTATTATTCGAACAGAATTAGGAAATCCAGGTTTTTTAATTGGGAATGACCAAATTTATAATACTATTGTAACAGCTCATGCTTTTATTATAATTTTTTTTATAGTTATACCAATTATAATTGGAGGATTTGGAAATTGATTAATTCCTTTAATGCTAGGAGCCCCTGACATAGCTTTCCCACGAATAAATAATATAAGTTTTTGACTTTTACCTCCCTCCTTAATTCTTTTAATTTCAAGAAGTATCGTAGAAAATGGAGCAGGAACTGGATGAACAGTTTACCCACCACTTTCATCTAATATTGCTCATAGAGGTTCATCTGTTGACTTAGCAATTTTTTCACTTCATTTAGCTGGAATTTCTTCTATTCTTGGAGCAATTAATTTTATTACTACAATTATTAATATACGAGTTAATAATATATCTTATGATCAAATACCTTTATTTGTTTGAGCCGTTGGAATTACAGCCCTTTTACTTTTACTTTCTCTCCCTGTATTAGCTGGAGCTATTACAATACTTTTAACTGATCGAAATTTAAATACTTCATTCTTTGATCCTGCTGGAGGAGGAGATCCTATTTTATATCAACATCTATTTTGATTTTTTGGTCATCCTGAAGTTTATATTTTAATTTTACCAGGATTTGGAATAATTTCTCATATTATTTCTCAAGAAAGAGGAAAAAAAGAAACTTTTGGATTATTAGGAATAATTTACGCTATATTAGCAATTGGTTTATTAGGATTTATTGTATGAGCTCATCATATATTTACAGTAGGAATAGACATTGATACACGAGCTTACTTTACCTCTGCTACTATAATTATTGCTGTTCCTACAGGAATTAAAATTTTTAGATGATTAGCAACTCTTCATGGAACTCAAATTAATTATAGTCCATCTATACTTTGAAGTTTAGGATTTATTTTTTTATTTACTGTAGGAGGATTGACTGGAGTAATTTTAGCTAATTCTTCAATTGATATCGCTCTTCACGATACATATTATGTTGTAGCCCATTTTCATTATGTTTTATCTATAGGAGCTGTTTTTGCCATTTTAGGAGGATTTATTCATTGATACCCCCTCTTTTCAGGATTAATATTAAATCCATACTTATTAAAAATTCAATTTATTTCTATATTTATAGGAGTCAATTTAACTTTTTTTCCCCAACATTTTTTAGGATTAGCTGGAATACCTCGTCGTTACTCAGATTACCCTGATAATTACCTATCATGAAATATTATTTCATCTTTAGGCTCATATATCTCTTTATTTTCTATAATAATAATCATTATTATTATCTGAGAGTCAATAATTTATCAACGTATTATTTTATTTTCTTTAAATATACCCTCATCAATCGAATGATACCAAAATTTACCTCCTGCCGAACATTCTTATAATGAATTACCCATTTTAAGTAATTTCTAATATGGCAGATTATATGTAATGGATTTAAACCCCATTTATAAAGGTTTATCCTTTTTTTAGAAATGGCAACTTGATCTAACTTAAATTTCCAAAATAGAGCTTCACCCCTCATAGAACAAATTATTTTTTTTCATGACCATACATTAATTATTTTAATTATTATTACTATTTTAGTTTCATATCTAATATTAAGATTATTTTTTAATAAATATATTAATCGATTTTTACTTGAAAGTCAAATAATTGAATTAATTTGAACTATTCTTCCTGCAATTATCCTAATTTTTATTGCTCTTCCTTCTTTACGCTTACTTTATCTTCTTGATGAACTTAATAATCCTTTAATTACCTTAAAATCTATTGGCCATCAATGATATTGAAGCTATCAATATTCTGACTTTAATAATGTTGAATTTGATTCTTACATAACACAATTTGAAAATAGTAATAATTTCCGACTATTAGATGTAGACAATCGAATTATTTTACCCATAAATAATCAAATTCGTATCCTAATTACAGCTACTGATGTAATCCACTCATGAACTATCCCCTCTTTAGGAGTAAAAGTTGATGCTAACCCAGGACGATTAAATCAAACTAGTTTTTTCATTAATCGTCCTGGAATTTTTTTTGGTCAATGTTCTGAAATTTGTGGAGCAAACCATAGTTTTATACCTATTGTAATTGAAAGAATTCCCATTAAAAATTTTATTAATTGAATTAATAATTATTCATCATTAGATGTCTGAAAGCAAGTACTGGTCTCTTAAACCATTTTATAGTAATTTAGCAATTACTTCTAATGATAAAGAATTAGTTAATTTATAACATAAATATGTCAAATTTAAATTATTACTTAGTAATATTCTTTTATTCCACAAATAATGCCAATCAATTGAATATTTTCTTTTATCTTATTTATTAGTATTTTCTTAATATTTAACATTATTAATTACTATACTTTTAATTATTCCCCCAATTTTAAAAATTTATCTAATTTTTTACCCCCCAAAAATAACCTAATTTGAAAATGATAAATAATTTATTTTCAATTTTTGATCCTTCTACTAATATTTTCAATTTATCAATCAACTGAATTAGAACATTTATTGGTTTAATATTTATCCCCTATTCATTTTGATTTATACCTAATCGATATTTCATTTTTTGAAATTTTATTTCATCTAAACTTCATAATGAATTTAAAACTTTAATGGGAGTTAATAGATTTAATGGATCAACATTTATTTTTATTTCACTTTTTTTTTTTATTTTATTTAATAATTTTTTAGGCTTATTCCCATACATTTTTACTAGAACTAGTCATTTAAATCTCTCTTTAACTTTATCTTTAACATTATGATTAAGATTTATAATTTATGGATGAATTAACAACTCACAACATATATTTATTCATATAATTCCTCAAGGAACTCCAACAATTCTTATACCTTTCATAGTATTAATTGAAACTATTAGTAATATTATTCGACCAGGAACTTTAGCTGTTCGTTTAACAGCCAATATAATTGCAGGACACTTATTACTAACCTTATTAAGAAACTCAGGAACAAATATAACAAATTATTTATTAATAGTTTTAATTATTGCCCAAATTTTATTATTAATTTTAGAATTTGCAGTTTCAATTATCCAATCTTATGTAATTACTATTTTAAGAACTCTTTATTCTAGAGAAATTAATTAATGAAAATTAATCACAATCATCCCTATCATTTAGTAGATTTTAGACCTTGACCTCTAACAGGTGCTATCGGAACCATAACTTTAGTCACAGGATTAATTAAATGATTTCATAACTTCAATATAAATTTATTAATCTTAGGATATTTAATTATTATTTTAACTATATATCAATGATGACGTGATATTTGTCGAGAAGGAACTTTTCAAGGTAAACATACTATTCTAGTTTCTAATGGTTTACGATGAGGAATAATCTTATTTATTGTATCTGAAATTTTTTTTTTTATTTCATTTTTCTGAGCTTTTTTTCATAGAAGATTATCCCCTAATATTGAAATTGGAGCTATATGACCCCCCTCTAATATTACCCCATTTAATCCCTTTCAAATTCCTTTATTAAATACAATTATCCTTATTAGATCAGGAATTACAGTAACATGAGCTCATCATAGATTAATAGAAAATAACTTTTCTCAAACAATACAAAGATTATTAATTACCATTATTTTAGGAATTTATTTTACATTTCTTCAAGCTTATGAATACATTGAAGCCTCTTTTACTATTGCAGATAGAGTTTATGGTTCTACATTTTTTATAGCAACAGGATTCCATGGTCTTCATGTAATTATCGGAACTTTATTTTTAACAACATGTTTTATTCGTCATTTAAATAATCATTTTTCTAATAATCACCATTTTGGATTCGAAGCTTCAGCTTGATACTGACATTTTGTAGATGTAGTATGATTATTTCTTTATATTTCAATTTATTGATGAGGTAATTAATTATTTATATAATATATTTAGTATATTTGATTTCCAATCAAAAAGTTTAATAAAATTTAATATAAATAATTTTATCTCTATTAATCATTTCATTAATTTCCTCAATAATCTCAATTTTTTTTTTATTATTATCTTTATTAATCTCTAAAAAATCAATTATAGATCGAGAAAAATGCTCCCCATTTGAATGTGGATTTGATCCTATAAATTTACCTCGAATTCCATTCTCATTACACTTTTTCTTAATTACTGTAATTTTTTTAATTTTTGATATTGAAATTGCTTTAATTTTACCTATAATTATTACATTTAAAAAAGTTAATTTTATTGTCTGATGAAAAGTTAGATCTTTATTTATCATTATACTTTTAATCGGACTATACCATGAATGAAATCAAAACATATTAAATTGAACTATTTAAAGGATTATAGTTAAAAAAAAACATTTGATTTGCAATCAAAAAATATTGAAAATCAATTTATCTTATAAATAAGAAGCAATTTGCATTTAATTTCGACTTAAAAGATAGAGTTTTTACTCCTTATTTAATTGAAACCAAACAGAGGTATATCACTGTTAATGATAAAATTGAATACAAATTCCAATTGAAATATATAAAATTAAGCTGCTAACTTAATTAATAGTGATTAAATTCATTAATATTTCATAATTTAACTTTAATTTATATAGTTTATCTAAAACATTACATTTTCATTGTAAAATAAAAAAATTTTTTTTTATAAATATTTAAAAATTTAATAATTTCCTTAATATCTTCAATATTATACTCTAATATAAGCTATTTAAATATAATAATATAATTATAAAAATATAAATTATTATTCATAAAACAAATCTATATAAATAAATTTTAAAATTATTTATTTGATAAATATAATAGACTAAAGAATAATATTTAATAATATTATATATTCCTTGCCCTCTATATAATTCTCTTCACCCTATATCAATATTTTTTAATAAATTTTGCCCTAATCCTAAAAAATAATAATTTAAACCATAAGTCGATAAACTAGGTATAAATCACATTAATGTAAAAAAAAAACTTATTTTATATCTAACTAAAAATTTATTTAAAGAATAAATTTTTATATTTCTAACTAAAATACCCATCAATAAACCTATTAATCTTACATAAATTACCATTATTTTTAAATTAAAAGGTAAATAAATTATATAAGGATAAGAAAAAATTAATCATCTCAATAATCTCCCAGAAATTAATCTTATAAATAATAAAACAAATATACTTTTTAATATAATATAATCCTCCTCAAATAAATTATAAACTGATAATAAATTATAATCATTAATTATTAAATATATTAATAAGCGAATAGTATAAAATATAGTTAAACCCGTTGAAATATAGTATAAATTAAAAACTAAAAAATTTAAATTTCTTATAGACACTACTTCTAAAATTAAATCTTTAGAGTAAAACCCAGCTAAAAAAGGAATTCCACATAAAGCTAAATTTGAAATATTTAAACATAAAGAAGTTAACGGAATATACAATCTAATACCTCCCATTATTCGAATATCTTGATTATCATTTATTAAATGAATAATTTTCCCAGCACACATAAATAATAAAGCTTTAAATATTGCATGAGTTAATAAATGAAAATAAGCCAATTCATAATAACCTATTCTTAAAATTCTTATCATTAAACCTAATTGACTTAATGTAGATAAAGCAATAATTTTTTTTAAATCAAACTCATAATTTGCACAAATACCAGATATAAATATTGTTAACCCAGATATTAATAAAAGTAATTTAAAAAATATTGTTTCAACTAATAAATTATTAAAACGAATTAATAAATAAACCCCTGCAGTTACTAAAGTTGATGAATGAACTAAAGCAGAAACAGGAGTAGGAGCCGCTATAGCGGCTGGTAATCAAGAACTAAATGGAATTTGAGCTCTTTTAGTTATAGCTGCTAAAATAATTATTAATCTAATCATTTTTATAGAATAATCATTATTTATAAAATTTAAATAAAAAATATAATTTCAACCCCCATAATTCACTATTCAAGCAATAACTATTAAAATTATTACATCTCCAATCCGATTAGATAAAACTGTTAATATCCCAGCATTATAAGACTTAATATTTTGATAATAAATAACTAAACAATAAGAAACTAAACCCAAACCATCCCAACCTAAAATAATTCTAATAATATTAGGTCTAATAATTAATAAAATTATTGAAAATACAAATAATAAAACTAAAATAATAAATCGATTTAAATTTAATTCAGATCTTATATATCTTTTTCTATAAAAAATAACACAAGAAGAAATTAACGAAACAAATATTATAAATATTAAAGATATAAAATCAAATAAAATTGATATTACTAAATTTATCGAATTAAATGAAATAATTTCTCACTCTAAAAATAATACTATATCAGTTATAATAAAATAAATAGAGAAAAAAAAATTGATAAACATAAAAAAAAATAAAAAAAAAAATCTTACGAATGAAAGAGAATATTTATAAATAATTTAAAATGACTTACTCATATTTTTGATCCCACATATCAATATTTTACTTAAATTATTTAAATAAAATCAAATTATTCTATAGTCAATTTTTACAATTATCACATTTAAAGGTAATCAATGTAATATTAATATTAAATATTCACGAGAAACTCCTGTGTAAAATCTATATATTCTTAAATTATACTTTCCATGTTGTGTATAAGAATATAAGTATAATCTATAGCCAGCTCTAAAAAATGAAATTAATATTAATATAATTATAGTTAACCATGATCAACTAATTAAACTATTCATTAAACTAATTTCCCCCATTAAATTTATTGAAGGGGGAGCCGCTATATTAGAAGAAAATATTAAAAATCATCATAATCTTAAAGAAGGTATAAAATTTATTATTCCCTTATTAATAAATAATCTTCGTCTTATTAATCGCTCATAGTTAATATTAGCTAAACAAAATATACCAGATGAACATAGCCCATGACTAATTATTAACAAATAGGAACCTAAAAACCCCCAATAATTTATTGTTATAATCCCTCCAATCACAATTCTTATATGACAAACTGAAGAATAAGCAATTAAAGATTTTATATCAATCTGACAAAAACATTTTAATCTAATATAAAATCCCCCAATTAATCTAATAACTACTCAAATAAAATTTAACTTAAACCCAATTTTTTGTAAAATAATTATAACCCGTAAAAGTCCATACCCCCCTAACTTTAATATAATAGCAGCTAAAATTATTGATCCAGAAATTGAAGCTTCAACATGAGCTTTTGGTAATCATAAATGAACAAAATATATTGGTATTTTAACTAAAAAAGCTAAAATTAAACATAAATACAAAATTATAAAATTATAATTACCAAACTTCAAAAAATATATTATTATACAATTTATATCAAAATAAATATAAAAAATTCCTAATAACAAAGGCAAAGAAGCAAATAAAGTATAAAATAACAAATATAAACCAGCTTGAATACGTTCAGGTTGATACCCCCAACCAATAATTAATATTAAAGTTGGAATTAATCTTCCCTCAAAAAATAAATAAAAAAAAAAAATATTTATTACACTAAAAGTTATAAACAGCATTATTATTAATAAAATAATATTAATTAAAAAAAAACTATCATAAAACTTTCTCTTTATTAAATTTTCTCTGGCCATAACTATTAAAAAACTAATTCAAAATCTTAATAAAATTAAACCATAAGAAATTAGATCACATCCTATCATATAACTTAAATTACAAAAATTATTAACATTAATGGTAATATTTATAAATATTACAAATATTAATATTATAATATTTTGAACCATTCAAAATATATTTTTTTTTAAACATAAAGGTATTATAAAAATTATTATTATAAAAAATTTTATCATTAAATTAAATTAAATCTTTGAAAATAATCATTACCATGAGTTCGAATCATAGAAACTAAAATTGATAGGCCTAAAGCCCCCTCACATACAGAAAAAACTAAAAAAACTATTAATATATATATATTATACTCAACTATTGTTAAATACAATATTATAGAAAAAAAAACCCCTAATACAATAAATTCTAAACTTATTAAAACAATCAATAAATGTTTATGTTTTCCTACAAAAATTATATTACCAAATAGATATATAACAAAAATTATTACCCATATATTTATTATCATTTGTTTTTATAATTTAATTAAAATATTGGTCTTGTAAATCAAAAATAAGAAATTTCTTTAAAAACTTCAAAGAAAAAGAACTTCTTTATCTATAATCTCCAAAATTATAATTTTTATTAAACTATTCTTTGATATAACAAAAATATTCTTATCTTCAATAATAATTTTAATTACTATTTTTATATTTTTTATTAATAACCCTATCTCAATAGGATTATTAATTTTACTGCAAACTCTTTTAATTTGCTTACTATTAGGCATATTAATTAACTCTTATTGATTTTCTTATATTTTATTTTTAGTTTTTTTAGGAGGTTTATTAGTTCTTTTTATTTATATCTCAAGAATTGCTTCAAATGAAATTATAAAATTCTCAATTAATAACAAAATTATAATTTTAATTTCATTATTAATCTTATTTTTAACTTTTTTTTTAAAAAATAATTTAAATTGATTAAATTTTTCTTTTAATGAAGATATAAATAATTTTTTTAATATATTTTTATTTTCTTATAACGAAAATAACATTAACTTATTTAAATTATACAATGAACAAACTTATTTATTAATAATTATAATAATTATTTATTTATTTATCACTTTAATTGCTGTAGTAAAAATTACAAATATTTTTTTCGGGCCTCTTCGATCTTTTAACTAATGATAAATTTATATAAACCAATCCGTAAAACTCACCCTATTATAAAAATTATTAATAATTCATTAATTGATTTACCTACTCCTTTAAATATTTCTTCTTGATGAAATTTCGGATCTTTATTAGCTTTATGTTTAATAACTCAAATTATTACAGGATTATTTTTAACAATATATTATACAGCAAATATTGATATAGCATTTTTTAGTGTAAACTATATTTGCCGAAATGTAAACTACGGTTGATTAATCCGAACTTTACATGCTAACGGAGCATCTTTTTTTTTTATTTGTATTTATTTTCATATTGGACGAGGAATATATTATGAATCTTTTAATTTAATTTATACATGATTAATTGGAGTAATTATTTTATTTTTACTTATAGCAACAGCTTTTATAGGTTATGTTCTACCTTGAGGACAAATGTCTTTTTGAGGAGCTACTGTAATTACTAATTTATTATCAGCTATCCCTTACCTTGGAACCTTACTAGTAAATTGAATTTGAGGAGGATTTGCAGTTGATAATGCAACTCTTACTCGTTTTTATACTTTCCATTTTTTATTACCTTTTATTTTACTCATAATAACTATGATTCATTTATTATTTCTTCACCAAACAGGTTCTAATAATCCCCTAGGAATTAATAGAAATTTAAATAAAATTCCTTTCCATCCATTTTTTACATTTAAAGATCTAATTGGATTTATTATTTTAATTTTTTTTTTAACTTTATTAACTTTAACTAATCCTTACTTATTGGGAGACCCTGATAATTTTATTCCAGCTAATCCTTTAGTAACACCAATTCATATCCAACCTGAATGATATTTTCTTTTTGCCTATGCAATTTTACGATCTATCCCTAATAAACTTGGAGGTGTAATTGCTTTAATCATATCAATTTTAATTTTAATTATTCTACCTTTCACATTTAATAAAAAAATTCAAGGAATTCAATTTTATCCCATTAACCAACTTTTATTTTGATCTTTAATTATTACAATTATTTTATTAACATGAATTGGGGCTCGACCAGTTGAAAATTTATACGTAATCACTAGACAATTATTAACAATTTATTATTTTTCTTATTTTATTATTAATCCTATTTTAAATAAATTTTGAGACAATTTAATTTTTAAATTAAATTAATTTAATTAATGAGCTTGTTAAAGCATTTGTTTTGAAAACTTAAGAAAGAAATATTTTTCTATTAATTTATACTAAATTAATTTTATAATTTATTATTATTTTTAACCCAATAAAAAATAATAAATAATTTAAAGAAACAGGTAAATATCTTTTCCAACATAAATATATTAATTTATCATAACGATACCGAGGTATTGTCCCACGAACTCAAACAAAAATAAAAGAAATTATAATTATCTTTAAATAAAAAAATAAATTTAAATCATAACCCCCTATATAAATAATAACAAATAATATACTTATAAATAAAATTCTAGAATACTCAGCTAAAAAAATTAAAGCAAATCCCCCTCTTCTATATTCAACATTAAACCCTGAAACTAACTCTCTTTCCCCCTCAGCAAAATCATAAGGTGTCCGATTAACTTCAGCTATTAAAGAAGATAAAAAACATAATCTTAAAGGAATTATTAAAAAAAAAAATCAAACTAATATTTGATATTTAACAAATCTTATTAAATTAAAATCCATAATTATAATAATTCTAGACAATATAATTAAAATTAAACTAACTTCATAAGAAATTGTTTGAGCAACAGCTCGTAAACCCCCTAATAATGAATAATTAGTATTAGAAGACCAACCAGCAATTATAATAGTATAAACCCCTAAACTTATACAACATAAAAAAAATAAAATTCTTATATTAAATATAATTATATTAAAATAATAAGGAATTACTATTCAAATAATTAATGATAATATAAATCTCATAACAGGAGAAAAATAATATAATATATAATTCGAATAATTTAAATAAACTTGTTCCTTAGAAAATAATTTAATAGCATCTGAAAAAGGCTGTAATAATCCTATAAAACCTACTTTATTTGGACCTTTCCGAATCTGAATATAACCTAAAATTTTCCGTTCTAATAAAACTAAAAAAGCAACACCAATCAATACCCCAATAATCAAAATTAATACACCAATAATTATATTTAATAAATCCTTTATTATAATTACTATTTATATAATTAATTTATATATTTATGACTTCTAAAACCATTACATTTTTCTGTCAAAATAGTATATATATATATATATATATATATATATATATATAATTAATTATAAATATTTATTAATAATATTCTTTTATTAAAATTATTTTTAATATTTGATCCTTTCGTACTAAAATATTATTTTTCTTTTAAAGATAGAAACCAACCTGGCTTACACCGGTTTGAACTCAGATCATGTAAGATTTTAATGATCGAACAGATCAAAATTTTAAACTTTTGCATTTAAATTTTATCTTAATCCAACATCGAGGTCGCAAACTTTTTTTTTTATACGAACTAAAAAAAAATATTACGCTGTTATCCCTAAGGTAATTTTTTCTTATAATCATTAATTATGGATCATTTAATCATTTATTAATGTTTAATTTTTAAAAAAAGTTAATTAAATTTTTCTATCACCCCAATATAATATTTAATTTTATAATAATAATAATTTTTATAAAATTTTATTATAAAATTTAATATAAAACTCTATAGGGTCTTCTCGTCTTTTAAAATTATTTTAGCTTTTTCACTAAAAAATAAATTTTTAATAATAATTTAGAGACAGTTAATATTTCATTTAATCTTTCATACAAGTTTCCAATTAAAAAACAAATGATTATGCTACCTTTGTACAGTCAATATACTGCAGCCCTTTAATATTTATCAGTGGGCAGATTAGACTTTAAATTATTTCAAAAAGACATGTTTTTGATAAACAAGTGAATATTTAATTTTGCCGAATTCCTTTAAATTAATTTTTATTAATTTTATTAATTTTATAATTTAAATTATACTAATTTTATCATTATTATTAATTTTATTTTATTAAAAATTATTATTTTATAAAAAATTAAATTTTATTAATTAAATTTTATTTTTATTAAAATTTTTTATAATAAATTAAAATTTCTAAACAATATAAATTTTATAAATTTTAATTTTATTAATTTTTATTATAAATTTTTAATTTAAAGCTTATCCCTTAATATATTAAATTTAAATTTTTAACTTTTATTAATTAAAAAATAAAATTATTTAAATTTAAAATTAAATTTTTTTCTAAAATAACTAGATATTTTTAAAAACGATTAACATTTCATTTCCAATTAATTATTAAAAATAATTATGTTACATTAACTCTTTTAATTAATTAACTCTTTTAAATTCGAGATTTTTTTTTTTAAAAATTTTATTTAATAAACTCTGAGACACAAGATACAATAAACAAAATTTTCTTTTTTATTAATTAATTTTCATTTATTTCAAATTTCCCCTACAATACTTAATTCCCTATAAAATTTTAAATTTTTTCCATTAAAAATACTTTAACCCCCATTATTTATTTTTAACTTTAAAATTTATTTTATTAATTTTATTTTATTAATTTTTCCCCTCAAATTAATTAAATTTTAATTTCTTTTCAATGTAAATGAAATACTTATACCAAGCTCTAATTTGTTCATTCTAGAAACACTTTCCAGTACTTCTACTTTGTTACGACTTATTTCAACTTTAAAATGAAAGTGACGGGCAATATGTACATACTTTAATTTTTAATCATTTTAATAAATTAATTAAAATTACATTTAAGTCCACCTTCAAATTAATATTAAAATTAAATTTTCCATTTAAATTATTTTATTGTAATCCATCACATTCTTAATTATAATCTACATCTTGATCTGAATTAATTTAATTTATAAATTTTTAAATATTAATTTTATAAAAAAATATTTTTTTAACAACGATATATAAAATTTTAAATTAAGTAAATTTATTCGTGGATTATCAATTATTAGACAGATTCCCCTAAATGAACTAAAATACCGCCATATTATTTAAGTTTCAATATTTTTTACTTACTATTTTAGTATTTTTAATTAAATTTTTAATAATAGGGTATCTAATCCTAGTTTATTATTAAATTTATTAAATCATAAAATCCCTATAAAATTTAATTAAATTAAAATTTCACTTAATAATTTAATATTTATTTTAAATTTATTTTACTTATTAAAAACTGAAAAAATTTATTTTAATTTTTGTGTAACCGCAACTGCTGGCACAAAATTTGTTACTAATTTTCATATCACTAAATCTTAATTTCTTAAATTTTTAATTTTAATTACTATAAAATTAATTAATTACTATTAAAATAATTAAAATTTCATACTAAAATTTATATGTAAAATAAATTTAAAATAAATTATTAAAAACATAAAAATTTTATCTTTTACATAATTTTCACCATAGATTTTTTTTTTTTTTTTTTTATATTAAATGTATAATAGAAATTAATAAATTTTTATTATTTTCCTCCTATTTTTTTCATAATATTTATATTAAAAAATAATTTCATTATAATCCGAATACAGTTCATTTTAAATGAAAAAATATTATTTAATTAATTTTAATTAAGCAAAAATTAATTAATTATTAATATATATTAATTAATTAAATTGTATATATAATATATTAATAATAAATTAAATATTTAATATATATATATATAAATTAATTTAATAAATATTTAATTAATTATTAAATTAAATAATAAATTAAATATTTAATATACTAAATTAAATTATTTTAATGCCATTCTTAATGTTTTTTATAATAAATAAAAAAAAAAATTGTATAAAAATACTGTA